AAAAGGATTCTTCTGTTCAGAAACGAAATGTTCCAAATGTTCCTGGAAATTCTTGCTCCCATTGGACCATTTGTATCTATATGCATCAGTATCCCGATTCATGGATCTCTCAGTTCGAGAAATAAGAGGATCAAACCATTTCTTCTGACTCTTTTTCAAATTTGATAAATGTTGGTTGATCGTATATTTCATTATAGTTATATGATTCAGAGTATCATTTCCTATTTGATCCCTTTGAATTCCATATTCGAAGTTACGATCGGATCTATTCATTAAAAAGAATCGATTCGATACATTTCTTATGTACCCATAGGTGCTATATTGGATTTGAATCAGATTTCGGATCAATCTATATTGATTGACTGCCTCCATTATGTTGTTGCTAGCAAATACCGCTGTTTTTAGTTTGGGATCTTCCAAATCATTCCCGCAGTAGATCCGGACCGATTTTTTTATGATCCTTCGAGAAAAAGATTCATTCTCCTCATAAAAAAGAGGAGGTAGAACCAATAAGGATTTCTTTTTCGATTCATCTCTGGAGTTGAATACCTCATTCAATAATTTTTTTTGATCCAACCCGTAGGAATCAATAGAAAAGGCAAATACCCTATGATACACCAGATCCGGCTCGGTTATTGATAGAGTGAATAGATCCGCCATTTCTGGGAATCTCTCTTCTGATTCAAAAAAATCGTGGCGTAACGTGTATCCCCCTTTGTTCCGGTCATGGAATAGATGAAAGAAATCAAAAAATGGATTTTTGTTCAAGAATGAAATCTTATTGGAACTGTCCATATCCGGTTCATCCTTTGGAACCAGATCCGGGATGTGATATGGTTCCGAAGGATGAATTGAGACGGTATTTTGTAAATACGTAATTATCTTGAATATATCAACCATTTCTTTATTTTCCGCTCGCCTGGAAGGGACAAAAGAAACATCTTGTTTTTTCTTCAACAATTTCTGATCTCTAGTGGACCTCTCAGTAGGATTCGAACCCAGATGAAGTTCTGACCATCTGTCAGAGAAAAAAGAACGAATTGATCTTGTAGGATTCCCAAGAAATTCTTCGATTTCTTCCGGAAGCAGATGATTATTCATCCGCTTCTCAGGTTCCGTGAATAGCCAGGACATGGAGGAAGATCCAAAAAGGCATTTCGGGAATCGATCTGATTCTATCTCTGTTCGTTCCATTTGAAGAAAGGAAGGATCCCAAAGAATCGATCTCTCTTTTAGTTGCTGAATCTCTGTTTGATCGATCAATGTGTGATATTCTGAATCCTCATTTCTAACGGAATCGAAATGATCTCTGGATTGATCAGAAGAAGATCCTTTCCATTGGCTAGAATCCGTTACTTGAACGAAAATAGATCTTGTGGAATCATATTGAATATTTGACAATACATTCCGTACCTTGCTAAAAAACCGATCCTTGTTTACCAACCACACATTGTCTAACCAAATCCAATTCTCTCTCGAGACGTTCCTCAAAAAATCCGATTCGTGCTGATTCTTCCCCCAACTAACGAAGAGATCTTGGCGGAATTGCCACATATGAAATTGAGCACAATTTTGCAAAGAAATACCCCACTTGTTTCTCGAGAAGAGATGGGAAACATGCTCAATATCATTGGATTGCATAGTTGCCCCAGCTCCTTGTTGTTTGAAGAAACTCTCCCCCTCAATTGGTCTTTTTTCACGAAAAGCAGACATGAGATAAGAAATCAAGTCTTTCCCTAAGATTTCGAATAGCTGTCCCGAATTCAAGTTGATTATGTTTCGTTTCTTCCTCGGAGAAAGACGATCAAACAATTCCCAATCATGGTCCTTGCGGATCGGATCATCCGTATAGGATAAAAAATGAAACTCCAGATATTTGCTATCTTTCTCTTTGAATGAGATCTCAATTCCAGCTATGGTTTCATTAGATATCTGACAACTAGAATCCCTCTTTTTTCCGATCCGGTTCCTCCACCACCGCGAACCCCGGTTAGATTCAGGCATGATACACTTTTTCTTTATTGGGAGAACCCAAGTACTCTCTTGCGGACCCATGAAACAACTCTCAGAAATCTTTTTCCCTTTTGGAAGATACAGGAGCGAAACAATCAACCTATTTCTATTGGAAGACCAAAAAGATTCTTCCAATGTCTCATTTCTGGGTCCAATGGAATTCATAGGTATAGGAAGAAGCCCCATCAAATAGAGATTTTTTCTTTCGACCATCTTTCGATTGTTAATACGAGATATAAGGACCACTACTACAAGCAGTACTACACCTTTGATCGTGAAATATCGATTGCTTGTTGCACCCTGTGAATCACGTGAAAGTAGGATACTCAAAATTCGGGGGTCAAAGAGTTTCATAAAACGTTCTTGGTGGAAAAAAATGTGAGTGAAAGATCCCACTGAATCGAATTTGATCCATGAATCTAAGAAATAGTGATAATTCTTGATCTCTCTCAATTCGAAGATCCAGGATTTGAATTGATGTCGTTTC